TGCGTGCTCAAAGACGTAAAACAGTTATTTTGGAAATGTTTCAAGCAAATGTGCATTCCCCGCTTTTTTTGGATCGAATAGACAAAACATTTTTTTTTTCTTCTTTTTATATCTCTGAAATGATGAATCTCATTTTTAGGAATTCGGTGGGGAGAGAACCAGAATTGAAAATTTCGCATTTTGAGGAGGAAGAGACAAGGGAAAAAGAGAAAAAAAACGAAGATAAAAAAGAGGAAAATGAACGTATAGCAATATCAGAAACTTGGGATAGCATTATATTTGCTCAAGCAATAAGAGGTTTGATGTTAGTAACCCAATCATTTCTTAGAAAATACATTGTATTGCCTTCATTGATAATTGCTAAAAATATTGGCCGTATGTTATTATTCCAATTCCCCGAATGGTATGAGGATTTGAAGGAATGGAATAGAGAAATGCATGTTAAATGCACCTATAATGGTGTTCAATTATCAGAAACAGAATTTCCCAAAGATTGGTTAACAGACGGTATTCAGATAAAGATTCTATTTCCTTTCTGTTTGAAACCTTGGCGAAGATCTAAAATAGGATCTCATCCTAGAGATCAAATAAAAAAAAAAGGAAAAAAAGACAATTTTTGTTTTTTAACAGTTTGGGGGATGGAAGCGGAACTCCCTTTTGGGAGTCCCCGAAAACGACCTTCCTTTTTTGAACCCATTTATAAAGAACTCCAAAAAAAAGTTAGAAAAGTGAAAAAGAATTTCTTTCTACTTCTAAAAGTTTCAAAAGAAAAAACAAGATGGATCATTAAAATACTTCTAGTTCTAAAACAAATAATGAAGGAAATTCAAAAAGTAAACCCAATATTCTTATTTGAATTGAGCAAGGCGAAGGTATATGAAACAGCTGAAAATGGAAAAGATTCCGAAATAAATAATAAGATTATTCACAAATCAACCATTCAAATCCAATCCATGAATTGGACAAATTCTTCACTCATAGAAAAAAAGATGAAAGATTTTTCTGATAGAACAATCACAATCAGGAATCAAATAGAACGAATCACAAAAGACAAGAAAAAAATAATTCTAACTTGTGATGATAAAAGATCGAAATCACAGAAACATATTTGGCAGATATTCCAAAGAATAAATATACGATTAATACGTAAATCACATTATTTTATGAAATCTCTGATTGAAAAAATATACATAGATATCTTGCTATGTATGATTACCATTCACAGGATCAATTTCAAATTTTTCTTTAAATCAACAAAAAAAATAATCAATAAATCTGTTTACAACGATCAAACAAATCAGAAAGGAATTGATGAAAGAGATCAAAATACAATGAACTCTTTTTCCACTATAAAAAAGTCGGTTTCGAATACTAATATTAGTAATAGTACAAAAATGTATTATGACTTATCCTCCTTGTCCCAAGCATATGTATTTTACAAATTATCACAAACCCAATTACTTAATAAGTATCACTTGAAATCTCTACTTCAATATCAGGGAACTTATCCTTTTATTAAGGATAAAATCAAGGATTATTGTATGACACGAGGAATATTTGATTACAATTCAAGACATAAGAAAATTCATAAGTCTGGAATGATTGAATGGAAAAACTGGTTAAAGGGGCATTATCAATACAATTTATCTCAAACCAAATGGTCGCGGTTAGTACCGCAAAAATGGCGAAATAGAATCAATCAACGTTATAGGATTCAAAATAAAGACTCAATTAAATCGGATTCATATAAAAAAGAAAAAGACCAATTAATTCATTACGTGAAACAAAATTACTATGCAGCGGATTCATTGACAAATCAAAAAGAAAAATGGAAAAAACACTACAGATATGATCTTTTATCACATAAATATATGAACTATGGGGATAAGAAGGATTTATATATTTATGGGTCAAGATTACAAGTAAACAGGGTTCTCAAAATTCCATATAATTTCAATAAACCGAAATCCGAATCATTTTTTGTATTGGTAAGTACAGCTATTAGTGATTATCTAGAAGAAGGATATATTATTGATACGCATAAAAATCTAGATAGAAAATATTTTGATTGTAGAATTCTCCATTTTTGTCTTAGAAAAAATATCGATATTGAGACCTGGACCAATACACATATCGGTACCAAAATTGATAAAAATACTAAGACTGAAAAAAAAATCAACAACAAATTGAAAAAAAAAGATATATTTTCTCTTACGATTCATCAAGAAATCAACCCATCCAATCAAAAAAGTATTTTTTTTAATTGGATGGGAATGAATCAAGAAAGAGTTTATCGTACCATATCAAATCTAGAATCTTGGTTCTTCCCAGAATTTGTCTTACTTTTTGATGCATATAAGATTAAACCATGGATTATACCAATCAAATTACTTTATTTTGACTTTTATTTTTATAAAAATAAAAGTCAAAATAAAAACATCAATATAAATAGAAAAAAAAATCTTCAGATGATATCTGATCAAAAAAAATATCTTAAATTAGAAAATTCCAACCAACAAAAAAATGAACAACAGGACCAAGTAAATCTTGTATCAGATATACGAAAAGAAAACAAAAAAAAAGATATTGAAGAGAATTACGCGAGATCGGACATTACCATTAAAAAAGGTAAAAAGAAAAAACAATCCAAGAAAAACAAGGAAGCAGAACTAGATTTCTTCCTGAAAAAATATTTCCTTTTTCAATTAAGATGGGATGACTCCTTGAACCAAAGAATGATCAATAATATCAAGGTATATTGTCTCTTACTTAGACTGATAAATCCAAAGGAAATTGCTATATCCTCGATTCAAAGAGGAGAGATGCATCTGGATGTAATGCTAATTCAGAAAGATCTAGCTCTTACAGAATTGATAAAAAAAGGAATATTAATTATCGAACCAATTCGTCTATCTATAAAAAGGGATGGAAAATTGATTATATATCAAACTATAAGTATTTCATTGGTCGAGAACAATAAACACCAAACTAATAGAAAATGCATAAAAAAAAGATATATTGATAAGAGGAATTTGGATAAACCCATTGTACGATATGGGAATATGCTTGTGAATGGGGACACAAATTATTATGATTTCCTTGTTCCTGAAAATATTATATCTCCTAGACGTCGTAGAGAATTGAGAATGTTAATTTGTTTCAATTCCTATAATTGGAATGTTACGGATAGAAATGGAAATCCATTATTTTGCAATGAAAACAACATAGGAAACTCTGGAAAATTTTTGGATGAGGACAAGCATCTTAATACAGATACAAATAAATTCATTAAATACAAATTTGTTCTTTGGCCCAATTATCGATTAGAAGATTTAGCTTGTATGAATCGCTATTGGTTTGATACCAATAATGGCAGTCGTTTCAGTATGTCAAGGATACATATGTATCCACGATTTAGAATTATTTAATTTAATAGTATATTTCCTATATCATATATATCTATATTCCGTGACATTTTCGGTATATGAAAGCCGAAAGATGTACGCATATGCTATGTTATATTTTGGTAAATGATACAGATTGAATGGATACACCATTCAATTGGACATAGGAATAAATAAATTAGCGGAATCCTTTTAGATAGAATAAAAAGAAATTTTTTCTTTCGTTAATGCGGAAACATATTATCCCTTTCTATCCAAATCAAATTTTCAATTTGATTTGGATAAAATAAAGAAGTAGTATATGAATAAATCCAAATTTTTGTGTGTACTAGATTAAAAAGACTGGCATAATTTTTTTTTTATTTTTCCTGATCGGAAAAATCCATGAAAAAGAAAGAAAAAGGATAGAAAAAATTTTTATGGTCAAAAATTCATTCATTTCTATTATTCCACAACAAGAAAAAGAAGAAAACAAAGGTTCTGTTGAATTTCAAGTATTCAGTTTCACCAATAAGATACGGAGACTTACTTCACATTTGGAATTGCACAAAAAAGATTTTTTATCGCAAAGGGGTCTACGAAAAATTCTAGGAAAACGTCAACGGTTGCTGGCTTATTTGTCAAAGAAAAATAGAGTACGTTATAAGAAATTAATTGGTCAGTTGGATATTCGGGAGCCAAAAACTCGTTAATTTAATCGTTTGAATTTTTTTTAGTAGTATTCGATTTTTCGTTTTGATGAGCCCCGTTTTGAGGAATTCATGGAATAATGAATTAAGGAAGAAAAGATATGACAGTACCCGTTACAAGAAAAGATCTCATGATAGTCAATATGGGGCCTCACCACCCATCAATGCATGGTGTTCTTCGACTAATCGTTACTCTCGATGGTGAAGATGTTATTGACTGTGAGCCCATATTGGGCTATTTACACAGAGGAATGGAAAAAATAGCGGAAAATCGAACAATTATACAATATCTACCTTATGTAACACGATGGGATTATTTAGCTACTATGTTCACAGAGGCAATAACCGTAAATGCACCAGAACAATTGGAAAATGTTCAAGTACCTCAAAGAGCTAGCTATATCAGAGTAATTATGCTGGAATTGAGCCGTATAGCTTCTCATTTGTTATGGCTTGGACCTTTTATGGCGGATATCGGTGCACAGACTCCCTTTTTCTATATTTTCAGAGAAAGAGAATTGATATATGATCTATTCGAAGCCGCCACAGGTATGCGAATGATGCATAATTATTTCCGTATCGGAGGAGTAGCTGCTGATCTACCTTATGGATGGATAGATAAATGTTTGGATTTCTGCGATTATTCTTTAACAGGAGTTGTTGAATATCAAAAACTTATTACGTGGAATCCCATTTTTTTGGAACGAGTTGAAGGAGTGGGCATTATTGTTGGAGAAGAAGCTGTAAATTGGGGTTTATCAGGACCGATGTTACGAGCTTCTGGAATCAAATGGGATCTTCGTCAAGTTGATCATTATGAGTGTTACAATGAATTCGATTGGGAAGTCCAATGGCAAAAAGAAGGAGATTCATTAGCTCGTTATTTAGTACGAATCGGTGAAATGAAGGAATCCATAAAAATTATTCAACAGGCTCTAGAAGGAATTCCTGGAGGACCTTATGAAAATTTAGAAGTACGACGCTTTGATAGAGCAAAGAATTCCGAATGGAATGATTTTGAATATAGATTTATTAGTAAAAAACCTTCACCCAATTTTGAATTGTCGAAACAAGAACTTTATGTGAGAGTGGAAGCCCCAAAAGGAGAATTGGGAATTTATTTGATAGGAGATAATAGCGTTTTCCCCTGGAGATGGAAAATTCGTCCACCCGGTTTTATCAATTTGCAAATTCTTCCTCAGCTAGTTAAAAGAATGAAATTGGCTGATATCATGACGATATTGGGTAGTATAGATATCATTATGGGAGAAGTTGATCGTTGAAATGATAATTGATACGACAGAAGTACAGACTATCAATTCTTTTTCTACATCGGAATTTTTAAAAGAGGTGTATGGACTAATATGGATTGTACCCATTTTGACCCTTATATTGGGAATCACAATAGGGGTACTAGTAATTGTGTGGTTAGAAAGAGAAATATCTGCAGCGATACAACAACGTATTGGGCCTGAATATGCTGGCCCGTTGGGAATTCTTCAAGCTATAGCGGATGGGACTAAACTACTTTTAAAAGAGGACCTCCTCCCATCTCGAGGAGATGTTAGTTTGTTTAGTGTGGGACCGTCTATAGCGGTTATATCAATTCTACTAAGTTATTTATTAATTCCTTTTGGGTATCGTCTTGTTTTAGCCGATCTCAGTATAGGTGTTTTTTTATGGATCGCCATTTCCAGTATTGCTCCTATTGGGCTTCTTATGTCAGGATATGGATCGAATAATAAATATTCCTTTTTAGGTGGTCTACGAGCTGCTGCTCAATCTATTAGTTATGAAATACCATTAACTCTATGTGTGTTATCAATATCTCTACGTGTGATTCGTTGGAATATGAACTTTGAACCTCTCTTCTAGAAATAAAAGAAAAAAGAAAGAGGTTCAATGTATTGAATAGATGTTTTCATTTTTTTTTATTCAGCATTCGGGTTGATGAGTTAAACCAGATAGTTATATGAGTGAAACTAAACAGCTTATAAATTTGTAGTAAGAAGAAAAAATCTCATTCCCTATGTACAAGAATAAAGTTGAAGTAAACCTAAGCAGTGTAAACTGCTTACCCCAAGATTAAGATTTTTTGATTAGTCATCATATCTTGAAGCGGGCGCAAACAAAAGATCAACTGTATGGAGTTTCTACTACTGTCTCATATGTAGTACTATACCGGGGATCAATCAAAAGTCAGTGGACGGTTAGGAACACCAAGGTACACAAAGGATTAGTAATGGAGATAATGTAAGGTATCAAAAAAGAGGTATTTCCTCATAAAACGAATCATAATAAGGACTTGAAATTGGTAGAAATGATCAAGTAGTACTTCCCTACGATTCCGATCTAGAGTATGCTCCTATTCACTGGTTAAAGAAATGACTATCAAGAACGAATTAATCCTTTATTTATTTATTTATTTTTAGTATCCTCCTCTGAGACAGAAGAACAGGAAAAAAGAAATGGAATGCAGTAATTGAATGAATAATAAAAAAAGGGAATCCTTATTCATTCTTTTCTCTATCCATATTCATACATATCGAATTCTTATCACGATTCATGAACTAATGACTAATTCTTTTTATTTTGTATTGATTGATATAAGGAGTATTTTATTGAAATATTAAGTTATTACCGAACAAAGAAAAATTCTTATTCTAAAGGATGAGATCAATTCGGAAGCACCTTTTTTTCTTATTCTAGCAGACAGAATTCCATTGGTCTAATTTAGGACTTTCCGATGTATCTTTATTCTATCTACCCAAAGATGGCGATAATACCGAACCCGTCCTTACATTTTTTTTGTGGCCATCGAGGAGCCGTATGAAGCTGAGGTCTCACGTACGGTTTTGAAATAGCGATGGGAACAGTGATGTTATTATCGACTATGATTATCTAACAGTTCAAGTACAGTTGATATAGTTGAAGCACAGTCAAAATATGGTTTTTGGGGGTGGAATCTGTGGCGTCAGCCTATAGGATTTATTGTTTTTCTAATTTCTTCTCTAGCCGAATGTGAGAGATTGCCCTTTGATTTACCAGAAGCGGAGGAGGAATTAGTAGCAGGTTATCAAACCGAGTATTCGGGTATCAAATACGGTTTATTTTATCTTGCTTCTTACCTAAATTTATTAGTTTCTTCATTATTTGTAACAGTTCTTTACTTAGGTGGGTGGAATTTATCTATTCCGTATATATCCATTCCTGAGCTTTTCGGAATAAATAAAATCGCTGGCATTTTTGGAATGACAATGGGTATCCTTATTACATTAACTAAAGCTTATTTGTTTCTCTTCATTTCTATCACAACAAGATGGACTTTACCTAGAATGAGAATGGACCAGTTATTAAATCTTGGATGGAAATTTCTTTTACCTATTTCTCTAGGTAATCTGTTATTAACAACTTCTTCTCAACTTGTTTCATTATAAATAACAGAATACGATAACACTATTTTAGATTCATAATCTCTATCAAACAAGAGAAAGAAACGTCAATTTTTTCATGTATATCTACAATATGTTCCCTATGGTAATTGGGTTCATGAATTATGGTCAACAAACAATACGAGCTGCAAGGTACATTGGTCAAAGTTTCATAATTACCTTATCCCACACAAATCGTTTACCTGTAACTATTCAATATCCTTATGAAAAATCGATCACATCAGAGCGTTTCCGGGGTCGAATCCACTTTGAATTTGATAAATGTATTGCTTGTGAAGTATGTGTTCGTGTATGCCCAATAGATCTACCCGTTGTTGATTGGAGATTTGAAAGAGATATTAAAAAGAAACAATTACTTAATTATAGTATAGATTTCGGGGTTTGTATATTTTGTGGTAACTGTGTCGAGTATTGTCCAACAAATTGTTTATCAATGACTGAAGAATATGAACTTTCTACTTATGATCGTCACGAATTGAATTATAATCAAATTGCTTTGGGTCGATTACCAATCTCAATAATTGGAGATTACACAATTCAAACAGTTATGAATTCGACTCAAATAAAAATAGACAAAGAGAAACCCTTTGATTCAAGAACAATTACCGATTACTAAGATTTTGTTTTGATATAAAGGATCCAAGCTTTTTATTTTGGGTAGTCAGTAACTACAAATAAAAACTAATAACTATTGATTGTTGAGAATCACTGTTTGATTTAAACTGAGAATATATTTTTCGTGATGATTTCGAAATAGCAAATTTCAACTACATATTCCAACTACTCTTTTCTTTTTTTCTTTCGGATAAATATAAATAAAGTAGGATTGGCCCGATAATTTTATCTATATCTACATTAATCCATATTCAAATTCAATTCAATTATAAATGTATCATATACAATATTATATACAAGAAAAAAAAATAGGGTAACCCCTTTTCCTTTCCTGGACCATTTATTTAGTAAAGTTAAAGTAAGGTCATGAAATAGTTAAAGTTATTTTTTTTTTTTATTTTATACATAATGGATTTACCTGGACCAATACATGATATTCTTGTTGTATTTCTGGGGTCAATTCTTGTATTAGGGGGTCTGGGGGTAGTATTATTTACCAATCCAATTTATTCTGCCTTTTCGTTGGGATTTGTTCTTGTTTGTATATCCTTATTCTATATTTCATCGAACTCCTATTTTGTAGCTGCCGCACAGCTCCTTATTTATGTGGGAGCCATAAATGTCTTGATCATATTTGCTGTAATGTTCATGAATGGTTCAGAATATTCCAATAATTCCTATTTTTGGACCATTGGAGATGGGGTCACTTCGATGGTTTGTACAACTATTCTTTTTTCACTAATTACTACTATCCCAGATACGTCATGGTACGGAATTATTTGGACTGCAAGATCAAACCAGATTATGGAACAGGACCTAATAAATAACGTTCAACAAATCGGGATTCATTTATCAACAGATTTTTATCTTCCGTTTGAACTCATTTCTATAATTCTTTTAGTTTCCTTGATAGGTGCAATTAGTATGGCTCGACAATAAGCAATAAAAATACTTAACTTAATAATGATTCCCAATTCTTAGAATTTTAACTAAATTCTAAATAAATAGAAATTCTTAGTTAAATCTATCTACCGTCAATATCTTCTTTTGTTGTGTAATTGTTCTATTCTAATCAATTGAATCAGTTGAATTGTTGTTCATATTGAAATGAATCGAGATTGATAAGGAGTTAGTTAATGATGTTTGAGCATGTCCTTTTTTTGAGTGTTTATTTATTTTCTATCGGTATCTATGGATTGATCACAAGTCGAAACATGGTTAGAGCGGTTATGTGTCTTGAGCTTATACTAAATTCGGTTAATATCAATCTTGTAACATTTTCTAATATATTTGATAGTCGCCAATTAAAAGGAGACATTTTCTCAATCTTTGTTATAGCCATTGCAGCTGCTGAAGCAGCTATTGGACTTGCTATTGTTTCGTCGATCCATCGTAACAGAAAATCAACTCGTATTAATCAATCGAATTTGTTAAATAATTAGTGATAATCATCATAGATAATTTAAATAAAGACACATAAAAATATTTAATAGAATTAAAATACTATTTTTTATTGAATTTGAATGCAATTCAATTCAATTTTATTGAATTGCATCTTTATATTTATATTGAAATAATGATGACCAATTTGTTGGCCAATTAATTTGAATTCGCATGTGCAACTCGTATCATCATAATTGTTGAAACGAAAATCAAAGTCTCTTGACCTTTTCTCATAAACAGATTGATTTAAGAAATATATTGATTGTTTTTAATAAACCACTGCTTCGTCTGGTGTCTACAATATTACAATATATAATATATGATTCATTTACTACTAATTTGATTTGACCAGATCGAAAATCCTTTATGTTCAAAACTGGAATTTATAGATCCAATGTCACATTCAGTAAAAATTTATGATACATGTATAGGGTGTACTCAATGTGTACGAGCTTGCCCCACGGATGTATTGGAAATGATACCTTGGGACGGGTGTAAAGCCAAGCAAATAGCTTCCGCGCCAAGAACCGAGGACTGTGTAGGTTGTAAGAGATGTGAATCCGCCTGCCCAACAGATTTTTTGAGTGTCCGTGTTTATTTAGGGCCTGAAACTACTCGCAGCATGGCTCTATCTTACTGATACGTTACAAAAAACTCCACTTGAATCATTTGTGATTCCTCTTTACCGACAAAAGCCCGTGCTCAACAAAATATATTATTTTGAGAACGGGCTTTTCTGGTCAAATCAAAACGTATCTTGTCTTTATCACGAGTTATTTTCCTTGGTTAACAATACTTGTTGTTTTACCGATATTCGCGGGTTCTTCAATTTTCTTTTTCCCTCATAGAGGGAATAAGATGTTTAGGTGGTATACCTTCTGTATATGCTTGTTAGAACTCCTTCTAACGACTTATGCATTCTGTTATCATTTCCAATTGGATGATCCATTAATGCAATTGAAGGAAGATTTTAAATGGATAGATGTTTTTGATTTCCACTGGAGACTAGGAATCGATGGACTTTCCATAGGACCCATTTTACTGACAGGATTTATCACTACTTTAGCAACTTTAGCAGCTTGGCCAGTTACTCGAAATTCGCGGTTGTTCTATTTCCTGATGCTAGCAATGTACAGCGGTCAAATAGGATTATTTTCTTCTCGAGACCTTTTACTTTTTTTCATCATGTGGGAGTTAGAATTAATTCCTGTTTACTTACTTTTATCCATGTGGGGGGGAAAGAAACGTCTCTACTCGGCTACAAAGTTTATTTTGTACACTGCGGGGGGTTCCATTTTTTTCTTAATAGGAGTTCTAGGTATGGGTTTATATGGTTCCAATGAACCAACATTCGATTTTGAAAGATTAATTAATCAATCATATCCTGTGGCGTTGGAAATAATATTCTATTTTGGCTTCCTTATTGCTTATGCTGTAAAATTGCCGATTATACCCCTACATACATGGTTACCTGATACCCATGGAGAAGCACATTACAGTACATGTATGCTTTTAGCGGGAATCCTATTAAAAATGGGCGCATATGGATTGATTCGGATCAATATGGAATTATTACCCCACGCTCATTCTATATTTTCTCCCTGGTTGGTGATAATAGGAACAATGCAAATAATTTATGCAGCTTCAACTTCTCTTGGTCAACGTAATTTAAAAAAGAGAATAGCCTATTCCTCTGTATCTCACATGGGTTTCACAATTATAGGAATTGGTTCTATAACCGACATGGGACTCAATGGAGCTATTTTACAAATGCTCTCTCATGGATTTATTGGTGCTGCACTTTTTTTCTTGGCGGGAACGAGTTGTGATAGAACACGTCTTGTTTATCTCGAAGAAATGGGAGGGATATCCATCCCAATGCCAAAAATATTTACCATGTTCAGTAGCTTCTCGATGGCTTCTCTTGCATTGCCAGGAATGAGTGGTTTTGTTGCGGAATTTGTAGTATTCTTTGGACTAATTACTAGTACAAAATATCTTTTAATGCCAAAAATGCTAATTACTTTTGTAATGGCAATTGCAATGATATTAACTCCTATTTATTTATTATCTATGTTACGTCAGATGTTTTATGGATACAAGCTATTTAATATTCCAAACTCGAATTTTTTGGATTCTGGACCACGAGAACTATTTCTTTCAATCTGTATCTTTCTACCCGTAATAGGTATTGGTATTTATCCCGATTTCGTTCTCTCGTTATCAGTTGACAAGGTACACGCTATCCTATCCAATTATTATCATAGATAGTGTTTCATTAATGAGACGGAAGGAAAGTCTTATAATTTTTTGAATTTAAAATTATGAAAATCGTTTGTATAATGAAAAAAGAAATAAAATGAATAAGAATTGTAATTAGATACATCTCGAGTTTTTGAGAACCGTTTGAATCAAGGAATCATTCAAATTCAAATGGTTCTCAAAAACTCATAAAAACAAACTTTCGTTATATATGGGATGATGTTTTTATCTTATGTATTGTATTCTTCATGTAGTTTATTCAATTAGATGTTTATGTGAATGAACCATAACTATGTAGACCTATTCCTAATAGATTGATCCCAAAATAGCATATCCAAATTATAAGAAATCCTATAGAAGCTACAAGTGCCGAATTCGTACCTTTCCAATTTATATTTGTTCTAGTATGTAAATAAATCGCGAATATGGTCCAAGTAATAAATGCCCAAGTTTCCTTGGGGTCCCAATTCCAATAGGATCCCCATGCCTCATTAGCCCATACTGCTCCACAAAGAATACCTATGGTTAAAAAGGTAAACCCTAGACTAATGACACGATAACTCCAATAATCCAAACGCTCAGTTAATTGATATTTGTAATAATTTCGAAATGAAGGAAAAGAAGTGTTTTTAAAAACACTTCTTTTTTCATTCAAATATTCAATCTCACTAAAGCCAAAGAAAAATGACTTAATTAAGAAATTATTGCTTTTACAAAAGATATCGATGTTTTTTCGAAATGTAATGACTAGAAGAGCGACTGATAATAATGATCCGCATAAAAGAGCTGCATAGCTCAATAACATCATACTTACGTGCATCATTAACCACTGAGATTGTAGAGCAGGTACTAATATTGCGGATTGATGCATTTCAGTTGAAAGACCCGACATGGCAAAGCCTTGAGTAAAAATGGTACTTGGTGCAATTATTGTGCTTAAATCATTTTTAAGGTTACGTATCTTGGGAATCATATGAATAATGAAAAAACTACATGAAAGGAAGATTAATGACTCGTATAAATTACTTAATGGAAAATGTCCCGAAGAAATCCAACGAGAAACTAATAATCCTGTTATAGAGAAAAAAGTAGCTATCATCCCTTTTTCTGACCAATCACGTAATCCTACAATTTTGTGGACTAATAAGGTCATCAAATGAATCGTAATCACAATTGAAATGATCGAAAAAGAGATATGAGTTAATATATGTTCTAAAGTCGCAAATATCATAAAAGGGGTCCCATTACAGAATTGGGAATCGGGAATTGAATACATTTTAGGATCTATTGTATCTCTTTTAGAAGATGCCGCCACTCGGACTCGAACCGAGATGCTTTAGCACTGCTTCCTAAGAGCAGCGTGTCTACCGATTTCACCATGGCGGCTTACTTGAAATAATAATAGTCAATTCATGTTGAATCGTCGAGATTCAAGGATTCAATATAGTTTAGGAAACATTAATTAGAATCGATGAATAAAGACTGGTTTGTGGTTTAAATATTTGAATCTTCAATAAAATACCTACTTAGGTAGTATCGTCGTGGGTTTTTTAACAATCAACTTTTACGTACTAGAAACTAAGTTCTCTCCAAACAGTTGGAACTCAATAGTTTTTTCTCAGTTGAGGTATAAAACTAAGAATTGTCTTTTTTTCTCTATTTTTTTATGATTTGTTTTTCATTTATCCGATTTCATGGATTCAAATGAAAAAGATTGACTTTTTTTTTTCAATGAACAAAATCAAATAACTAGGATTTCATATCTATCACAATTTCATCATTAAATACAAAGAATTTGTTATTTTTCTAATGATTTCGATACCTTAGTATATTTAAATTAAAGTATTAATATTCTTTATTGCGCATATAATTTCTAATTTATGATACCATTTACAAAACCAATTAAGTTTTGGGATAGGCATATAACAAAAGAGTTTCAATCTCTATCACAATTGTACTTTTCTATTGTGAAAAGTACAATTGTGATAGGGAAAAAAAATAATACTTAGAACCCAATATACAAAAAACTCTTATTCTATATATCGCAGCAGTGAGTTCTAACTAATATTGAGAAATTCAATACAGAAAAATACATTAGTTAACATTCATCTTACAAAATTTGAGGTTCTTTAGGCTATATCAATTGAGATTATTCTAAGACTTTATTATTTGTTTGTCGCACAAAAAAACTTTTTGAATGCCCGGTGGAAACCGATTTCGCTAAAGAAAAAGCTTTTACTGCAGCTAAATATCCTTTTTTCTTCCAAATATTTCTACGAATACGTTTTTTTGACATAGAAGTACGTTTTTTTGGAACTGCCATTCAAGAAAAGGGGGTTCCTCCTTTTATCGTTGTATGTGAAAGACATGTATTCTTCAATATAGATCGTTTTTTTTAGTTATTATCTATACTTATTTCGTGTATGTGGATAATTTTTTTAATATACTCTTTTTAATATACATTGTTTTTTTACTTTAACATATAAATTTATATAATAAACATACAAATATATATAATACAAATATATTTATATATACATGTATGTGTGATATATATATCAATATATGTATGCGCACGCATCACATATATAAATGACAACATGAGGGAAAAAAAAATAGAAGAAAATAAGGGAAAATGAAAATTGATTAAGTCCAGAGTGCTATGTTCATAATTCAAATTCCAATTAGAACTAGTACTTAATCTGTTAAACAAGACATTCCATTACTTAGGCAACCTAAGTAATTTTTTATTTCAGTTATATACGAAGTAAGGAGTATCATAAGATTTCCGATAAACATAAGTTTTCTTTATTGGATTGAAATCCAATTAATCAGTTACACAACAAGTTAGGTAATTACTCCACTCCCAAAATGAACTAGAAAACCCAGGTATTTTTTTTTTATTCGAATATAGATACTATGATCCCTATTTGAATAAAAAAAGTACTCTTTTTTTGGTCTAACTCTTTTTTCTTACTATATTTACTATACTATATAATATATTTATACTATATAATATATTTATTATACTATTATAGTATATGTAATATGTTTATTAATCACCAAAAAAAATATCAAAATCTAATAAATACAAAATCTACTAAATAAGTAGTAAGAAAATTATTTTTAAATCTCATATTCCTTTAATCTTTTCTTAGTTAACATAACTACTAGGTAATCGCCTTTACCTTTACATAGTTATTTGGTCATATTTTTTGACCAACCAATTGTCAATTTTGGAATATTTCAAATATCTGAGAAAAAATCAGAATAATTTAGAATCCCAATATTTGACTTTTTTTTTCATATCTTTTTTTTTGTTGATTTCTTTTATTATTGTTCCTTAAGGATAAAAAAGATAAGAATTGGTGAATCGAGAACAATTTGCAATTAATTATAAGAAAAAAGAGTTTCTTTTCTTATGGAACATACATATCAATATGCGTGGATAATACCTTTTCTTCCACTTCCAGTTACTATGTCAATAGGATTTGGACTTCTACTTATTCCGACAGCAACAAAAAATATTCGTCGCATGTGGGCTTTTCCTAGTGTTTTACTCTTAAGTATAGCTATGGTGTTTTCGGCCAATCTGTCTATTCAACAAATAAATGGAAGTTTTATCTATCAATATCTATGGTCTTGGACCATCAATAATGATTTTTCCTTAGAGTTTGGATACTTGATCGATCCACTTACTTCTATTATGTCAATACTAATTACTACTGTTGGAATCATGGTTCTTATTTATAGTGACAAGTATATGTATCACGATCAAGGATATTTGAGATTTTTTGCTTATATGAGTTTTTTTAATACTTCTATGCTGGGATTAGTTACTAGTTCCAATTTGATACAAATTTATATTTTTTGGGAACTAGTGGGAATGTGTTCTTATTTATTAATAGGGTTTTGGTTCACACGACCAATTGCAGCAAGTGCTTGTCAAAAAGCTTTTGTAACTAATCGTGTAGGGGATTTTGGTTTATTGTTAGGAATCTTAGGTTTTTATTGGATAACAGGTAGTTTAGAATTTCGGGATTTGCTCGAAATAACTAATAACTTAATCCAGAATAATGGGGTCAATTCTTTATTTGCTACTTTGTGTGCTTCTTTATTATTCGTCGGTGCAGTTGCTAAATCCGCACAATTCCCCCTTCACGTATGGTTACCTGATGCTATGGAAGGACCCACTCCTATTTCGGCTCTTATACACGCTGCTACTATGGTAGCAGCAGGAATTTTTCTTGTAGCTCGGTTTTTTCCTCTTTTCATAGTCATACCTTATATAATGAATTTCATTTCTTTAATAGGTGTAATAACACTATTATTAGGGGCTACTTTGGCCCTTGCTCAAAAAGACATTAAAAAAAGCTTAGCCTATTCTACAATGTCTCAATTGGGTTATATTATGTTAGCTCTAGGTATAGGTTCTTATCGAGCTGCTTTATTCCATTTGATCACTCATGCCTATTCAAAAGCTTTATTGTTTTTGGGATCCGGATCCATTATTCATTCAATGGAACCTATTGTTGGATATTCACCAGATAAAAGTCAGAATATGGTTCTTATGGGTGGTTTAACAAGATATGTTCCAATTACAAGAACTACTTTTTTATTGGGTACACTTTCTCTTTGTGGTATTCCACCTCTTGCTTGTTTTTGGTCCAAAGATGACATTCTTAATGATAGTTGGTTGTATTCACCAATTTTCGCAGTAATAGCTTATTTCACAGCAGGATTAACCGCATTTTATATGTTTCGGGTATATTTACTTACCTTTGATGGGTATTTACGTGTTCATTTTCAAAATTACAGTAGCACTAAAAATGGTTCGTTCTATTCCATATCTCTATGGGGAAAAGGAACTCCAAGAGGAGTCAATCCTAATTTACTTTTATCAACAATGAATAAAAAGGTTTCTTTTTTTTCAAAAGATAGATCGAAAATTGATAATAATGTAAGAAATAGGATACGATACTTTAGTACTTACTTTGGAAATAAATACACTTCCATGTATCCTCACGAATCGGACAATACTATGCTATTTCCTCTTCTTGTATTAGTACTATTTACTTTGTTGGTTGGATCAATAGGAATTTCTTTTGATCAAGGAGTAATAGATTTTACTATATTATCGAAATGGTTAACCCCATCAACAAATCTTTTACATTCAAGTTCTAATTATTCTGTAAATTTGGATGAATTTTTTACAAATGCAATTTTTTCAGTAAGTATAGCAATTTTCGGACTATTCATAGCATATATTTTATATGGATCTGCTTATTCATTTTTCCAGAATTTTGATTTAATCAATTCATTTGTAAAAGGGGGTCCTAAAAGAATTCTTGTGGACCGAATAAAAAATATGATATACAATTGGTCATATAATCGTGGTTACATAGATATTTTTTATACTAGAGTTTTTACCGGGGGGATAAGGGGATTAACCGAACTAACTCAGTTTTTTGATAGACGTATAATTGATGGAATTACAAATGGTGTTGGTGTTGCAAGTTTTTTTATAGGGGAAGGGGTTAAATATATGGGAGGTGGACGAATCTCGTCTTATCTATTCTTCTATTCATCTTATGTATCAATATTTTTATTAATTTATTTATTTTTTTATAAATAA